AAATATGATTGATAGAACAAGATAATATATAGGAAACTCAAAATTTTAAATCATGGATACATATATATCCTTAACATACTCAAGCGGCTCCCATTATTGGTATCAAACCAATAGCGATTCATACAAGCTAAATCTTCTAATCGATAATTAGGCCAAAAAAAGAACTTTAATTTCATTAATTCATTTTTTTTTCTGTCAAAATGTTTACTTTCATCCAAAAATTGACTCCAGTTTTTTATCTTGTTTTCCTTGCAAAATACTGTATTTCTATGCACACCATTCCTAGTCGTTAAATTCAAATTGAAAGAAATTAGAATTCTCAATTCTCTACGACGTCTAGACGATAAAATTTTTTCAGGAACAAGCAAATCATAAATCTTTTTGTCTCTATTTAGAGTTTTTCTTTTATGTCTTGGAATGGATTCATCAAAATTATTCTTAGTAACATTTTTTGGTTTTCGGTATCTTTGATTACTTTGATGCTTATTTTTATGAACCAATGAAATACCTATGATTTGATACATAAAAAACTGTCCGTCATTTTTTACAGATAGACGGGTACGTTCCATAATTAATATTCTATTTTTGATTAATTCTGTAAGATCCAAACGCTCAATCATTATATCCAGATTCATTTCTTTCCTTTTAATATTGGATAGAACAATTTTTCTTACTTTTATCAGGTTAAGCAGGAGACCGTATGCCGGGATATTATCTATCATTTTTTGATTCAATTTATTCACACGTCCATTCCATTGTAATTGCAAGGGAAAATCTCCTTTAAGGACGATTCTTAGTTTTCGGATCGGTTGTAAAAAAGATTCTTCAATATTGTTTTGATTCTTTAATTTAAAATATTGTTTTGAATTTGATGGGCTAAAATTTAAAAAATCCTCATCGTTTTCTTGCTTTCCAACTTGCTTTCCAAAAAAATACTCATCCTCTTCTTCCTTTACATCCTCATCCTCTTCTTCCTTTACATCCTCATCCTCTTCTTCCTTTACATTGATATTTTTGATATTTTTATTTTCACTAAAATTTGGATTTATATTCAAATTAAAAAGAAGTAATTTGCTTGGGATAAACCAAGGTTTCTTTTTATATTTATCATAAAGTATCACAAACTCTGGAAAGAAAACAACTTTCGGAGTCGATGTGAATCGATTTAACATTAAGATTTTTTCATTCATTCCCATCCAATCAAAAAACATTCCCATCCAATCAAAAAGGACCCTTTTGTATTTGTAAAAGACCCTTTTGTATTTGTAATTGATTTCGGAATTTGAATGAATCGGAAGATAAAAAAGACCATCATTATGAATTTTATCAATTTTTTGGTCCTTATTAGGTTTAGGTTTAGCCTTAATATTTTTTTTAATTTTACAAACCAAATATTTTCTATCTGGATTTTTTTCCATATATATAATATAACTAGAACTTTTTCCTAGATAATTATTGATAGGAATATTCTTGAGTATGTTAAAAAATTTTTCTTTATTTCTGGTGGAATTTTCTTGGTTCTTATTTGTTTCTAATGATGATCTATAAATATAGGAGTTCTTCTTAGTTTCAGAATGAATATATTTATATGATAAAAGATCATATCTATAGTTTTTTTGAAAATTCTCCTCTTTATTTGAAAATAAATATACTTTCGAATTTTGTTTTTTTTTGTAATCAACTAATTGGTCTTTTTCATAGGAATACCATTTGTTTAAATCTTTATTTTCAGACGTATGGGATTGATTGATTCCATTTCTCCATTTTTGTGGGACTAATCTAGACCATGTAATCTGAGATAAATCGTATTGATAATCACCTCTTAACCAGTTTTTCCATGGATTCATTCCATAATTTGGAAGTTTCTTATGTCTTAATTCGGAATGAAATATTCCTTGTCTTCCAAAAAAATCCTTTATTTCAGTCTTAAGAAAAAAAGACGGTCGATTATATTGAAGAATAGATCTTAACTTATTGAAGTTAATAACTTGGCTTTGTGATAATTTAAAAAATACATAGTTTTGTGACAAGTAAGATAAGTCAATATGGGGCTTCCCCTTACTATTTCTAAGATTATCAAAAGCCCTTTTTATAGTCATAGGCAAAATAAAATTGACTTCATTTTGTTTTGTTTTATTAATGCTTTCTTGATTTGTTTCGTTATTGTAAATGTATTTATCAAGAATTTTTTTTGTTGATGCGATAAAAAGTTGTAGAGCGATTCTGCGCATATTAATGATACATAGAAAGATATCTATGTATATTTTTTCAATGAAAAATTTAACTATTAATTGAATATTTTTTCTTTTAAATATTTTCCCAATTTTTGTCGGTGATTCTCCATTATTATTTTGATTTTTTTTTATTCCTGGCCTTTCTTTTTTTTTCTCTTTTTTCATTATTTCTATTTGATTTCTGATTGTGCTTCTTCTATCAATCCTATTTTGCATTTCTTCTTCCGCCTCGGAATAATTTGTCCAACCTGTAGATCGAATTTGAC